GGCATCAAATATATGACGGGGTTGCCTGATATTGTAATCATCGTTGATCAGCAAGAAGAATATACGGCTCTTCGAGAATGTGTTACTTTGGGAATTCCAACAATTTGTTTAATCGATACAAATTGTGACCCAGATCTTGCAGATATTTCGATTCCAGCCAATGATGACGCTATAGCTTCAATTCGATTAATTCTTAACAAATTAGTATCTGCAATTTGTGAGGGTCGTTATAGCTATATAAGAAATCGTTGATTAATAATAAGATAAGTCAATTACTTCGTGAATTCCATCGATTTAGGGAATCGGTTACTATACTATATCCATCCTGAATATAAAAGATAAAAATTCCCGGGGATATTATGTAATTACTTGGTATCCGAAATATACAGTTAAAGTAGGCGAATCGATAAAGAGATAGTTGAATCAAAATAATTCCTTTTTAAGTTCTATTTCTGTCAGAGGGCAAGCAATATGAATGTTCTACCATGTTCCATCAACACATTAAAAAGGTTATACGATATATCCGGTGTAGAAGTAGGCCAACATTTCTATTGGCAAATAGGAGGTTTCCAAGTCCATGCCCAAGTACTTATTACTTCTTGGTTCGTAATTGCTATCTTATTAGGTTCCGCTACTATAGCTGTTCGGAATCCACAAACCATTCCGACCGACGGTCAGAATTTTTTCGAATATGTCCTTGAATTCATTCGAGACTTGAGCAAAACTCAAATTGGAGAAGAATACGGTCCTTGGGTTCCTTTTATTGGAACTATGTTCTTATTTATTTTTGTTTCCAACTGGTCGGGTGCTCTTTTACCTTGGAAAATAATACAGTTACCTCATGGGGAGTTAGCCGCACCCACGAATGATATAAATACTACTGTTGCTTTAGCTTTACCTACGTCAATAGCATATTTCTATGCAGGTCTTACAAAAAAAGGATTGGGTTATTTCGGTAAATATATTCAACCAACTCCAATACTTTTACCAATTAACATCCTAGAAGATTTCACAAAACCCTTATCGCTTAGTTTTCGACTTTTTGGTAATATATTGGCTGATGAATTAGTAGTTGTTGTTCTTGTTTCTTTAGTACCTTCAGTAGTTCCTATACCTGTCATGTTCCTTGGATTATTTACAAGTGGTATTCAAGCTCTTATTTTCGCAACTTTAGCCGCAGCTTATATAGGGGAATCCATGGAGGGTCATCATTGACTATCTTTCAAAATATGCTTTTTTATTTATCCCAACGCAATCGCAATGTATTGTATAGGCGGTTCAAATAAGCTATTTTGGAACAGAATAGATACAAGGGTATATGATTTAGAGTACTAGTAAAAAAGATTACGATATTTTGGAATTCAATTGTCAACAAAAAGGAATGAACGAGATCTAAAAGATCTTTTTCCTAAGATTTCCGTTGGGCCACTTATGTCAGACTCCCCCAACATTCTATTTCTATTTGTTCAGTCAATCACAATATTGATTACGATTCATACCTAATCATAATTTGGATAAGATAAGAATTGTTATCCGGTTCCGATGTGCGATAAAAAAAATGTTCTATGAAACTATTCCCATCCCATTTCATTTGATTTCAGTCAATTCAATGATTGATCAAAATTCGAATTAATTGCATGCAATTAATTGGATCTCAAATATGGATATTGTATTGATATGGAAGGAGTCAGTCAGACTAATGAATTCGTCAGTTTGTATTCATGCTTGTATTAATGCGGGATCGGGATAATGATAAAGAAAAGGAAACCAATAATTTACAAACGAGATTCATAAAAAATGGGTTAGGGATGGGGTCAAACTGGGTATATGTTATTTAATGGCTATAAGCCAACTCTTCTGTATGTTTCAAAGAATGATTCTAGAATCGGGTTGAATATTAGATGTGAATTTTTGGTTTACGTTCTGGAAGAAAGCCATGTATATGTGATATTAGATATTTACTAGTTATATATGAACTATCCATATATCTTATTGACTTTTCTACCCCACCGTGAATTTAGATAGGAATTACAATAGAAGTTCTTCCGTTTCGTCTGGGCCGAATGAATAAACAGATGAAATCAAGCATAGCATATAGAAGAGAAAGAGTGCAGAATTGAAAGAATGGTTCGGAACAAATAAATGAAACGGAAGAACTAGGCCCTTCTGCATTGATTATGGATTGATAAAGACTCCATGGATAGGAAAACGCGAGATCGAAGCAGTTCCGCTTATACAATTCAATAATCTCATTACTTTAATTTGTAGGTCATAGTTATTTCGACTGGATTGGGTGGATCTTAGTAATGAAATAACAAGTCAAAATTCATTGGTTGCTTGTATCATTAACCATTTCTTTATTTTTATGCGAGGAGCTTACCATGAATCCACTGATTTCTGCTGCTTCCGTTATTGCTGCTGGATTGGCTGTAGGGCTGGCTTCTATTGGACCTGGAGTTGGTCAAGGTACTGCTGCGGGCCAAGCTGTAGAAGGTATCGCAAGACAACCAGAGGCAGAGGGTAAAATAAGAGGTACTTTATTGCTTAGTCTGGCTTTTATGGAAGCTTTAACAATTTATGGACTGGTCGTGGCATTAGCACTTTTATTTGCAAATCCCTTTGTTTAATCCTATAAATTTGTAAAGTTTTTTGTTTTGTCTTTCTTATTTTATTACCTTGGATTTGCCACTTGATTTTTCGAACTATATCAAGATTTCACTCCTACAATAACGATTTCACTCCTACAATAACTTTAACTTATTCATTGAGCTAATACTAATAATAATACCCCGTGGGAAGGACTAATTTGAGGATCAGGAATTAGCGGATCCACTCGCTTTCTTCCTTCCCGTTCTCAGTCCAATGGAACCCCTTTTTTTAGGAAGCGTTGCAACAAATGAGGTATTTCGGAATTTATATGCGACCTGAGACCCAATTCTAACAAGTATTTCAATTTTCTTATTGAAATAAAAATCATGAAATTTTAAAATATTAAGAAAATGAATAAAAAAATCAATCAAATAAAAAAAAAGGCGAAGTAATACAAAAAGAACTCTGTTCGATTTAGTCAGTCCTATCCCTATCTATAAGAGGAGATCCTATGAAAAATGTAACCGATTCTTTCGTTTCCTTGGGTCACTGGCCATCCGCCGGGAGTTTCGGATTTAATACCGATATTTTAGCAACAAATCCAATAAATCTAAGTGTAGTCCTTGGTGTATTGATTTTTTTTGGAAAGGGAGTGTGTGCGAGTTGTTTATTTCAAGAATAAGCTGGATCTAACCAGCTGCACTTTATTCTTTCTAATTAATAATTAGGAAAGAAAGGTGCACGATCTCGCGAATTACTTCTGAATAAATTCAGAAATCATATGTACGAACCATAGCATTTCGCGATTCATTGGTAAATAAACTTTGATTCTCTATCAACCAATAATATGGGACCCTAAACAAAACATGGTTAAAGCTAAATTGTTTGAAGTTCGGGCGCAACATTGGTGCTCTTTCTACCACTATATTAATTAGTATGGAGATGGTTTCAAAATGAATAGTTGCATTTTATCCGATATAGAACACTCATATCGATAAAATGATTTGAACCCTTTACTGGAAAAATGGGAATCCCGTCCTTTTTTATCCAATGCGGAATCGACGACCTATGTATAAAGTAAGCAGAATTTTGTGGATTTGAACAAAAATAAAACAAAAAAAAAAAGAAACAACTTTGCCGATAATTACAGATTTTTTGTCTGGTCGGAAGAGTCCTCCGAATATTCTGGTCTTGGATCACTGATCCGTTTCAATATTTTGGAATCCGAACAGAGAAGAGAGGATAAGCTCATTACATAAAAAAATAGATATGGGAATTACCCATAAGTAAGTGAGCGTGAGAGCCAAATGAATCGAAAGATTCATGTTTGGTTCGGGAAGAGATCCTGGAATTTTTGAAATTAATGCGAAGATAATCTACTTTCATTAAATGATTTATTAGATAATCGAAAACAGAGAATCTTGAGTACTATTCGAAATTCAGAAGAGCTGCGCGGGGGGGCCATAGAAAAACTGGAAAAAGCCAAGGCACGCTTACGGAAAGTAAAAATGGAAGCGGATGAGTTTCGAGTGAATGGATACTCCGAGATAGAACGAGAAAAATTGAATTTGATTAATTCAACTTATCAGAATTTGGAACGATTAGAAAATTACAAAAACGAAACCATTCAGTTTGAACAACAAAGAGCGATTAATCAAGTCAGACAACGCGTTTTTCAACAAGCCTTACAAGGAGCTCTAGGAACTCTGAATAGTTGTTTGAACAACGAGTTACATTTACGCACCATCAGTGCTAATATTGGTATCTTTGGGGCGATGAAAGAAATAACTGATTAGTCCTTCCTTCTACTGTAGGCATTATTTATTGATTTTTCCTTTGCTTCTGAAAAAGAATTAAGCAAGACTCATGGCAACCCTTCGAGCCGACGAAATTAGTAAAATTATCCGTGAACGTATTGAGCAATATAATAGAGAAGTCAAGATTGTGAATACTGGCACCGTACTTCAAGTAGGCGATGGCATTGCTCGTATTCATGGTCTTGATGAAGTAATGGCAGGTGAATTAGTAGAATTCGAAGAGGGCACAATAGGCATTGCTCTTAATTTGGAATCCAATAATGTTGGTGTTGTGTTAATGGGTGACGGTTTGATGATACAAGAGGGAAGTTCTGTAAAAGCAACAGGAAGAATTGCTCAGATACCAGTGAGCGAGGCTTATTTGGGTCGTGTTATAAATGCTCTGGCTAAACCTATTGATGGGAGAGGTGAGATTTCAGCCTCGGAATCTCGACTAATTGAATCGCCCGCCCCAGGTATTATTTCGAGACGTTCCGTATATGAGCCGATGCAAACCGGACTTATTGCTATTGATTCGATGATCCCTATAGGGCGCGGTCAGCGAGAATTAATTATTGGGGATAGACAGACCGGTAAAACAGCAGTAGCCACGGA